GCTGGTGTAGCTTAATATAAAGCATAGCACTGAAGATGCTAAGATGAGCCCTAGAAAGCTCCGCCTGCACAAAGGCTTGGTCCTGACTTTACTATCAGCTTTAGCTCGATTTACACATGCAAGTCTCCGCAGCCCCGTGAGAATGCCCTTAATCCCCCGCCCGGGGACGAGGAGCAGGCATCAGGCACAAAATTTAGCCCAAGACGCCTTGCCAGGCCACACCCCCAAGGGAATTCAGCAGTGATAAATATTAAGCCATAAGTGAAAACTTGACTTAGTTAAGGCTAAGAGGGCCGGTAAAACTCGTGCCAGCCACCGCGGTTATACGAGAGGCCCTAGTTGATAGGCACGGCGTAAAGGGTGGTTAAGGGAGTACACAAATAAAGCCGAAGGACCCTCTGGCCGTTATACGCTTCTGGACGCCCGAAGCCCAAACACGAAAGTAGCTTTAATTTAGCCCACCTGACCCCACGAAAACTGAGAAACAAACTGGGATTAGATACCCCACTATGCTCAGTCATAAACCCAAATGTCAAATTACAATAGACATTCGCCCGGGTACTACGAGCGTCAGCTTAAAACCCAAAGGACTTGGCGGTGCCTCAGACCCCCCTAGAGGAGCCTGTTCTAGAACCGATAATCCCCGTTAAACCTCACCACTTCTAGTCATTCCCGCCTATATACCGCCGTCGTCAGCTTACCCTGTGAGGGATTAACAGTAAGCGAAATGGGCACAACCCAAAACGTCAGGTCGAGGTGTAGCGAACGAAGTGGAAAGAAATGGGCTACATTTTCTATCCCAGAATAATACGAACAGCACTATGAAAAAATGCTCGAAGGAGGATTTAGTAGTAAAAAGGAAGCAGAGTGTCCTTTTGAACCCGGCTCTGAGGCGCGTACACACCGCCCGTCACTCTCCCCTGTTAAATTGCGTCAACTGTAATTAACCTGAAAGCACCAACGAGGGGAGGCAAGTCGTAACATGGTAAGTGTACCGGAAGGTGCACTTGGATTAAACCCAGGGTGTGGCTGAGATAGACAAGCATCTCCCTTACACTGAGAAGACATCCATGCAAGTTGGATTACCCTGAGCCAAACAGCTAGCTTAAGCACTTAAGTAATTTGATAATGTAAATAATTGGAGAAAACCTAAATGAAAAAACTAAACCATTTTCACGCCTAAGTACGGGAGACGGAAAAGGCCAACCTAAGCAATAGAAAAAGTACCGCAAGGGAAAGCTGAAAGAGAAGTGAAACAACCCATATAAGCATTAAAAAGCAGAGCTTAAGTCTCGTACCTTTTGCATCATGATTTAGCCAGTAACCCTCAAGCAAAGAGACCTTTAGTTTGAAACCCCGAAACCAAGTGAGCTACCCCGAGACAGCCTATTTAGGGCCAACCCGTCTCTGTGGCAAAAGAGTGGGAAGAGCTCCGGGTAGAGGTGATAGACCTACCGAACTTGGTGATAGCTGGTTGCCTAAGAAGTGGATAGAAGTTCAGCCTCGTACCCCCCCCCCCCAGTCAAACAAGTAAATCTAAACTAGACGCAGAGAAAAACACGAGAGTTAGTTATAGGGGGTACAGCCCCTTTAACCAAGGATACAACCTTAACAGGAGGATAAGGATCACATTTAGCAAAACTGACCGTCTTAGTGGGCCTAAAAGCAGCCATCTAGATAGAAAGCGTTAAAGCTCAAACGGAACGAAGTTTATTATACTGATATATAATCCTACTCCCCTAAATTTATTAGGCCTCCCCATGCCGACATGGGAGAGACTATGCTAAAATGAGTAACAAGAAGAAGACCTTCTCCTGAGCACGAGTGTAAGCTAGATCGGACCTACCACTGGTAATTGACGAACCCAATCAAAGAGGGAAATGTGGCCACTAAAAAGAAACAAGAAATACCCACAAATTACAATCGTTAACCCCACACTGGAGTGCTATTATAAAGGAAAGACTAAAAGAAAAGGAAGGAACTCGGCAAACATAAGCCTCGCCTGTTTACCAAAAACATCGCCTCCTGCAAACATCTAAGTATAGGAGGTCCAGCCTGCCCAGTGACTATGGGTTCAACGGCCGCGGTATTTTGACCGTGCAAAGGTAGCGCAATCACTTGTCTTTTAAATGAAGACCCGTATGAACGGCTAAACGAGGGCTTAACTGTCTCCCCTTTCCAGTCAGTGAAATTGATCTATCCGTGCAGAAGCGGGTATAAACCTACAAGACGAGAAGACCCTTTGGAGCTTAAGGTACAGACCCAATCGCGTCAAACGACTTATTAAAGAGCACAAACTTAGCGCATCATGGGATCTTACCTTCGGTTGGGGCGACCACGGAGGAAAAAACAGCCTCCGAGTGGACCGGGAGTAAATCCTAGGGTTAAGAGCAACACCTCTAAACCACAGAACATCTGACCAAGCATGATCCGGACATAAGTCCGATCAACGAACCAAGTTACCCTAGGGATAACAGCGCAATCCTCTCCCAGAGTCCATATCGACGAGGGGGTTTACGACCTCGATGTTGGATCAGGACATCCTAATGGTGCAGCCGCTATTAAGGGTTCGTTTGTTCAACGATTAAAGTCCTACGTGATCTGAGTTCAGACCGGAGCAATCCAGGTCAGTTTCTATCTGTAATGCTACTTTCCCTAGTACGAAAGGACCGGGAAAGAGGGGCCCATGCCTTAGGCACGCCCCACCCCTAATTGATGAAGACAACTAAATCAAGTAAAGGGTGAGCCAAATTGCGGCCCTAGATAAGGACATATTAAGGTGGCAGAGCATGGTAATTGCAAAAGGCCTAAGCCCTTTCAGCCAGAGGTTCAAATCCTCTCCTTAGTTCATGATAAGCACCCTATTAACCCACTTAGTTAACCCACTGGCCTATATTGTTCCTGTGCTACTGGCAGTAGCTTTTCTAACATTAATTGAACGTAAGGTCCTAGGGTATATACAATTGCGAAAGGGGCCAAATGTTGTAGGGCCATATGGGCTACTACAACCAATTGCCGACGGACTTAAACTCTTCATTAAAGAGCCAATTCGCCCCTCGACCTCATCCCCATTTCTATTTCTAGCAGCCCCCATACTTGCATTGACATTAGCCATAACACTGTGGGCCCCCATACCTATGCCTTACCCCGTGGCCGACCTAAATCTTGGTATTTTATTTGTATTGGCCCTGTCCAGCCTTGCAGTATACTCCATCTTAGGCTCTGGGTGAGCATCTAATTCGAAGTACGCACTAATTGGGGCCTTGCGGGCCGTAGCTCAGACAATCTCATATGAAGTTAGCCTAGGACTGATTCTGCTCTCCGTCATTATCTTCTCTGGAGGCTATACCCTGCAAATGTTTAATGTTACCCAGGAGAGCATTTGATTACTACTACCCGCCTGACCTTTAGCTGCCATATGATATATTTCTACGCTGGCAGAGACGAATCGGGCACCCTTTGACCTCACAGAGGGAGAATCAGAATTAGTCTCCGGATTTAACGTAGAGTATGCAGGAGGACCATTTGCCCTGTTTTTCCTGGCCGAATATGCCAATATTCTGCTAATGAATACACTTTCAGCAATTTTGTTTTTAGGAGCATCCCACATTCCAGCCATTCCAGAGCTAACTGCAATAAACCTAATAATTAAGGCAGCACTACTCTCCATCGTATTCCTATGGGTTCGAGCCTCATACCCCCGATTCCGATATGACCAACTCATGCACTTAGTCTGAAAAAATTTCCTTCCACTGACCCTAGCGTTAGTGCTCTGACACATTGCCCTCCCAATCGCATTTGCGGGACTACCTCCACAGCTCTAGTGTGCCCCGGGAACTGTGCCTGAATGTCCAAGGACCACTTTGATAGAGTGGCTAATGGGGGTTGAAGTCCCCCCAGTTCCTAGAAAGAAGGGGTTCGAACCCATCCTCAGGAGATCAAAACTCCTGGTGCTTCCTCTACACCACTTTCTACGACAGGGTCAGCTAAATAAGCTTTCGGGCCCATACCCCGAACATGACGGTTAAAATCCCTCCTCTGTCAATGAATCCTTATGTACTTACTGTTCTTCTCTCAAGTCTTGGGCTAGGGACCACCCTGACCTTCGCCAGCTCCCATTGGGTCCTTGCCTGAATAGGTTTGGAAGTCAACACACTAGCAATTTTACCCCTCATGGCTCAGCACCACCACCCCCGGGCAGTTGAAGCAACCACCAAGTATTTCCTAACCCAAGCCACTGCAGCCGCCATAATTTTATTTGCAAGCACAACAAATGCTTGACTAATTGGGGAATGGGATATTAATAATTTATCTCATCCCCTCGCTACCACCATAGCTATCGCCGCCTTAGCGCTTAAAATCGGGCTTGCTCCAGTTCACTTCTGACTACCGGAGGTTTTACAAGGACTTGACCTTCTTACAGGACTTATTCTCTCGACCTGGCAAAAGCTTGCACCATTCGCGCTAATTGTACAACTAGCCCCAGCCATTGACCCTGTGCTTCTTACGACATTAGGCCTAGCATCAGCACTAGTGGGCGGCTGAGGTGGTCTAAATCAAACTCAACTCCGAAAGATTTTAGCCTATTCCTCTATTGCTCATATGGGCTGAATAGTTATTGTTTTACAGTATGCCCCTCAACTGACCCTCCTTGCCCTGGGAACATATATTTTCATGACGTCAGCAACATTCCTTACACTAAAACTCTCGTCAGCTACGAAAATTAGTACCTTAACAATGGCCTGATCAAAGAACCCTGTTATGGTTACCACCACTGCCTTAGTATTATTATCCCTTGGAGGACTGCCTCCCCTAACAGGATTCATACCTAAATGACTTATTTTACAAGAGCTGGCTAAGCAGGGACTGCCCCTTACGGCAACCATCATGGCCCTTGCTGCCCTATTAAGCTTATACTTTTACCTGCGCCTGTGTTATGCAATAACCCTGACAATGTATCCCAATACAGTCAATTCTATCGCCCCATGACGGACCCGCTCCACCCAACTAACCCTCCCACTGGCCCTTACGACAACCATTGCACTCGGACTTCTCCCCCTCACTCCGGGCATTCTACTAATAGTGAGCTAGGGGCTTAGGATAACAACCTAGACCAAGAGCCTTCAAAGCTCTAAGCAGGAGTGAAAACCTCCTAGCCCCTGATAAGACTTGCGGGACTTTATCCCACATCTTCTGAATGCAAATCGGACACTTTAATTAAGCTAAAGCCTTTCTAGATGAGAAGGCCTCGATCCTACAAATTCTTAGTTAACAGCTAAGCGCTCAAACCAGCGAGCATTCATCTACTTCTTCCCGCCGTTAGCCGGGTAAGGCGGGAAGAAAGCCCCGGCAGAGGTTAGTCTGCGTCTTAAGATTTGCAATCTTATGTGTTCTTCACCACAGGGCTGTGGTAGGAAGAGGAGTTAAACCTCTGTCTTCGGGGCTACAACCCACCGCCTATGCACTCGGCCATCCTACCTGTGGCAATCACACGCTGATTCTTCTCTACCAACCACAAAGACATTGGCACCCTCTATCTTGTATTTGGTGCCTGAGCCGGAATAGTAGGAACCGCCCTAAGCCTCCTAATTCGAGCCGAATTAAGTCAACCTGGATCACTTCTTGGTGACGATCAAATTTATAATGTTATTGTTACCGCCCACGCCTTCGTTATAATTTTCTTTATAGTAATACCCATCATAATTGGGGGGTTTGGAAACTGACTTGTACCATTAATGATTGGAGCCCCTGATATAGCATTTCCCCGAATAAATAACATAAGCTTCTGACTTCTACCTCCATCATTTCTCCTATTGTTAGCCTCTTCAGGAGTCGAGGCTGGAGCCGGAACAGGATGAACAGTCTATCCCCCGCTTGCGGGTAATCTTGCCCACGCCGGAGCCTCTGTAGACTTAACCATCTTTTCTCTTCACCTGGCAGGTGTTTCATCAATTCTTGGGGCAATTAACTTTATTACCACAACAATTAATATGAAACCCCCAGCCATCTCTCAATATCAAACACCCCTGTTCGTGTGAGCTGTACTTGTAACGGCTGTTCTTCTCCTCTTATCATTACCTGTTCTAGCTGCAGGGATTACTATGCTATTAACAGACCGAAATTTAAATACAACATTCTTTGACCCTGCAGGGGGAGGAGACCCAATCCTTTACCAACACTTGTTTTGATTTTTCGGTCACCCAGAAGTATATATTCTTATTTTACCCGGATTTGGGATCATTTCTCACGTCGTGGCCTATTATGCTGGTAAAAAAGAACCATTTGGATATATGGGTATAGTATGAGCCATAATGGCCATTGGCCTTTTAGGTTTCATTGTGTGGGCCCATCACATGTTTACTGTCGGAATAGACGTAGACACTCGTGCCTACTTCACATCCGCAACCATAATCATTGCAATCCCAACAGGCGTTAAAGTATTTAGCTGACTTGCTACACTCCATGGTGGATCAATTAAATGAGAAACACCTATACTATGGGCCCTGGGGTTTATTTTCTTATTCACGGTGGGCGGGCTAACCGGGATTGTTCTAGCCAATTCATCTCTAGACATTGTATTACATGATACGTACTACGTAGTTGCACACTTCCATTATGTACTATCAATGGGGGCCGTATTTGCTATTATAGCAGGATTTGTCCATTGATTCCCCTTATTTTCCGGATATACCCTTCATAGCACATGAACAAAAATCCATTTTGGGGTAATATTTATTGGTGTTAATTTAACATTCTTCCCCCAACACTTCCTAGGACTAGCCGGGATGCCACGACGGTACTCCGACTACCCAGACGCTTACGCCCTATGAAACACAGTCTCTTCTATTGGGTCTCTCATTTCACTAGTAGCTGTAATCATGTTTCTCTTTATTTTATGAGAAGCTTTCGCTGCTAAACGAGAAGTTATATCCGTAGAATTAACCGCAACAAACGTGGAGTGACTACACGGATGCCCTCCACCCTACCACACATTTGAAGAACCCGCATTCGTTCAAGTACAATCAAATTAATCGAGGAAAGGAGGAATTGAACCCCCATATGATGGTTTCAAGCCAACCGCATAACCACTCTGCCACTTCCTTCTAAGACATTAGTAAAATTAGTAAATTACATCACTTTGTCAAGGTGAAATCGTAGGTTAAACCCCTGCATGTCTTAAGCTACACAGCTTAATGGCACATCCCACACAACTAGGATTCCAAGACGCGGCATCACCCGTTATAGAAGAGCTTCTTCATTTTCATGACCACGCTTTAATGATTGTATTTTTAATTAGCACTTTAGTACTATATATTATTGTTGCAATAGTCTCGACTAAACTTACCAACAAGTATATTTTAGACTCCCAGGAAATCGAGATTGTATGAACTGTCTTACCAGCTGTTATCCTAATTTTGATTGCCCTTCCCTCTCTCCGCATTTTATATCTTATAGACGAGATTAATGACCCCCACCTAACAATTAAAGCCATAGGACACCAGTGGTACTGAAGCTACGAGTATACAGACTATGAAAACCTAGGTTTTGACTCCTACATAATCCCAACCCAAGACCTCAATCCTGGACAATTTCGACTCCTTGAAGCAGACCATCGAATGGTAGTACCAATGGAATCTCCAATTCGTGTACTAGTCTCAGCCGAAGACGTACTACACTCTTGAGCTGTCCCATCTTTAGGTGTAAAAATGGATGCCGTCCCAGGACGACTTAACCAAACCGCTTTCATTGCCTCCCGTCCAGGAGTGTTTTATGGACAATGCTCTGAAATTTGCGGAGCTAATCACAGCTTTATACCTATCGTAGTAGAAGCCGTTCCACTAGAACATTTCGAGAGCTGATCATCCCTAATACTAGAAGACGCCTCACTAGGAAGCTAAACATGGGACAAAGCGTTGGCCTTTTAAGCCAAAGATTGGTGCTTCCCGACCACCTCTAGTGAAATGCCCCAACTTAACCCCGCCCCCTGATTTGCAATTTTAGTATTTTCATGAGTAATTTTCCTCACGATTATTCCGACCAAATTACTAAGTCATATTTCACCAAATGAACCAACCCCAGTAAGCGCCGAAAAGCACAAAACTGAATCCTGAGACTGACCATGGCAATAAGCTTCTTCGATCAATTCGCAAGCCCGTCCTACCTAGGAGTACCTCTAATTGCTATTGCAATTACCCTGCCCTGAGTACTTTACCCCACACCATCCGCGCGATGAATTAATAACCGACTAATTACGATTCAAGGATGATTGATTAACCGATTTACTAGTCAACTTATATTGCCTCTCAATGTAGGAGGACATAAATGGGCCCTCCTACTAGCCTCCTTAATAGTATTTTTAATTACTATTAATATGTTGGGGCTCCTTCCATACACCTTCACCCCAACCACCCAACTGTCTTTAAATATGGGATTTGCTGTGCCATTGTGACTCGCCACAGTAATTATTGGTATGCGAAATCAACCAACAGTTGCCCTAGGACATTTATTACCCGAAGGTACACCAATCCCTTTGATTCCAGTATTGATTATTATCGAAACAATTAGTTTATTTATTCGTCCCCTGGCCCTGGGCGTACGGCTCACAGCAAACCTGACTGCAGGTCACCTGCTCATTCAACTAATCGCTACCGCTGTCTTCGTTCTACTACCAATAATGCCAACAGTGGCCATCCTTACTGCTGCTGTCTTATTTCTCTTAACCCTACTAGAAGTGGCAGTAGCAATAATCCAAGCCTATGTATTTGTACTTCTTCTAAGCCTATACCTACAGGAGAACGTTTAATGGCCCACCAAGCGCATGCATATCATATGGTTGATCCAAGCCCATGACCTTTAACCGGCGCAATCGCCGCTCTTCTCTTAACATCCGGATTAGCAATCTGATTTCATTTTCACTCAACTACCCTAATAACTCTAGGACTAATTCTTACTGTTCTTACAATGTATCAATGATGACGTGACATTATTCGAGAGGGGACATTTCAAGGACACCATACACCCCCGGTCCAAAAAGGCCTACGATACGGAATAATCCTATTTATTACATCTGAAGTATTCTTCTTTCTTGGCTTCTTCTGAGCTTTTTACCATTCTAGCCTAGCACCTACTCCTGAACTGGGCGGATGCTGACCCCCCACAGGAATTACCACCCTAGACCCATTTGAAGTGCCACTTCTTAATACAGCTGTACTACTAGCATCTGGAGTTACAGTGACATGGGCGCACCACAGCCTAATAGAGGGAGAACGCAAACAAGCTATTCAATCTTTAACCCTTACAATTATTCTTGGGCTCTACTTTACTGCCCTTCAAGCTATAGAATATTACGAGGCCCCCTTCACAATCGCAGATGGTGTTTACGGGTCAACTTTCTTCGTAGCTACAGGATTCCATGGACTACACGTTATCATTGGCTCAACCTTTCTAGCCGTATGCTTGTTGCGCCAGATCCAATACCACTTCACATCAGAACACCACTTTGGCTTTGAGGCTGCCGCATGATACTGACACTTCGTCGACGTCGTGTGACTATTCCTATACGTATCAATTTACTGATGAGGCTCATAATCTTTCTAGTATTAAAGTTAGTACAAGTGACTTCCAATCATTTAGTCTTGGTTAAACCCCAAGGAAAGATAATGAATTTAGTTATTACCATTCTATTTATTACTATGATCCTATCTTCAATCTTAGCAGTTGTATCCTTTTGACTACCACAGATAACCCCCGATGCAGAAAAGCTATCACCATACGAGTGTGGTTTTGACCCTCTGGGCTCAGCCCGACTACCATTCTCCCTCCGATTCTTCTTAGTAGCAATTTTATTTCTTCTTTTTGATTTAGAAATTGCACTCCTCCTCCCCCTGCCCTGGGGAGATCAACTCCACACCCCCACCGGAACGTTCTTTTGAGCAACAGCAGTTCTAATTTTATTAACACTAGGATTAATTTATGAATGAACCCAGGGGGGCCTAGAATGAGCAGAATAGGGTATTAGTCCAATATAAGACCTCTGATTTCGGCTCAGAAGATTATGGTTTAATTCCATAATTCCCTTATGACACCAGTACACTTTAGCTTCAGCTCAGCCTTCGTATTAGGATTAATAGGCTTGGCATTCCATCGAACCCATCTATTATCTGCCCTGTTATGCCTAGAGGGTATAATATTATCATTATTTATTGCACTAGCCTTATGAGCCTTGCAATTCGAATCAACAGGATTTTCTGCCGCACCCATGCTTTTATTGGCCTTCTCCGCCTGTGAAGCTAGCGCAGGGCTTGCACTTCTAGTTGCCACGGCCCGAACTCACGGAACCGACCGCCTTCAGAACCTCAATTTATTACAATGCTAAAAGTACTTATTCCCACAATTATGCTATTTCCAACAATCTGAATTTCATCCCCTAAATGGCTTTGAACAACCGCAACTGCACACAGCCTATTTATTGCTCTTATTAGCCTAACCTGATTGAAGTGAACATCCGAAACCGGGTGGACAACCCTAAGCATACATTTAGCTACAGATCCACTATCTACCCCCCTTCTAGTATTAACATGTTGGCTTCTACCATTAATAATTTTAGCTAGCCAAAACCATATTAACCCAGAACCCATTAACCGACAACGCCTATACATTTCCCTTCTCGCCTCATTACAGGCCTTTTTAATTATAGCATTTGGTGCAACAGAACTAATTATGTTTTATATTATGTTTGAAGCCACCCTAATTCCAACCCTAATTATTATTACACGATGGGGAAATCAAACAGAACGCCTCAATGCAGGTACCTATTTTCTGTTTTATACTCTAGCCGGATCACTACCATTACTGGTAGCCCTACTACTATTGCAACAGTCAACAGGGACCCTGTCAATAACAATTCTACAATACTCCCAACCCCTTGTCCTTGAATCCTGAGGACATAAATTCTGATGAGCCGGATGCCTAATTGCTTTCCTTGTAAAAATACCACTTTATGGTGTACACCTTTGACTACCAAAAGCACATGTAGAGGCCCCCGTAGCAGGATCTATGATCCTGGCCGCAGTATTACTGAAGCTAGGGGGGTACGGGATAATACGAATAATGGTCATGCTGGACCCCTTATCCAAAGAACTGGCTTACCCATTCATTATCCTGGCTCTCTGAGGTATCATCATAACAGGCTCCATCTGCCTACGACAAACGGATTTAAAGTCACTAATTGCCTATTCATCGGTGAGTCACATGGGCTTAGTGGCAGGAGGAATTCTAATCCAGACCCCCTGGGGGTTTACAGGAGCAATTATTTTAATGATTGCACACGGGTTGGTATCCTCAGCACTATTCTGCCTAGCTAATACAGCTTATGAACGAACTCACAGTCGAACAATAGTTCTTGCTCGAGGCCTACAAATGATTTTTCCATTAACAGCTGTGTGATGATTTGCCGCTAACCTAGCTAACCTGGCGCTCCCCCCTCTCCCTAACCTGATAGGAGAGTTAATAATTATTACATCCCTGTTTAGCTGATCCCCATGAACCATCGCCCTAACTGGAGTGGGAACCCTAATTACGGCGGGCTATTCATTGTATCTTTTCCTGATATCACAACGAGGCCCAACCCCCAACCACATTGTAGGACTACCTCCTTTCCATACCCGAGAACACTTGCTCATAGTCATACACCTTATTCCAGTAATTCTCCTAATTACAAAGCCGGAACTTATATGAGGCTGATGCTACTAGTAAGTATAGTTTAACTCAAAACACTAGATTGTGGTTCTAGAAATGGGGGTTAAACTCCCCTTACTCACCGAGGGAGGCCCGAGGCAATAAGTACTGCTAATCCTTAAACCCCACGGTTAAACTCCGTGGCTTCCTCGGGCTTTTAAAGGATAACAGCTCATCCGCTGGTCTTAGGAACCAGAAACTCTTGGTGCAAATCCAAGTAGAAGCTATGTACCCAACAACCCTAGTTTTATCATCATCACTTATTCTAGTAATTACAATTTTAATTTATCCCCTATTAACAACCCTTAATTCAACCACTCAAAGTTCGGAATGAGCGGCCACTCACGTCAAAATAGCTGTTAGTAGCGCATTCCTTGTCAGTTTAATTCCACTAACAATTTTTTTAGATCAAGGAGCTGAGAGTATTGTAACCAACTGACACTGAATAAATACAAACACATTTGATATTAACATCAGCTTTAAGTTTGACCACTATTCACTCATCTTTACCCCTATTGCCCTATATGTTACTTGATCTATTCTAGAATTCGCTTTATGATACATGCACTCCGATCCCTATGTAAACCGATTTTTCAAGTACCTGCTTTTCTTTCTCATCGCCATAATTATTCTAGTAACAGCCAATAATATATTTCAACTTTTTATTGGTTGGGAGGGAGTTGGCATTATATCATTCCTACTAATTGGGTGATGGTACGGACGGGCGGATGCTAACACAGCAGCCCTTCAAGCCGTACTATATAACCGCGTGGGAGATATTGGATTAATTTTAAGCATAGCTTGGCTTGCAATGAACCTTAATTCCTGAGAAATTCAACAAGTCTTTCTTCTCTCAAAGGACTTCGACATAACAATTCCCCTAGTTGGCCTCATCCTTGCAGCCACTGGAAAATCGGCCCAATTTGGCCTTCATCCTTGGCTACCCTCCGCCATGGAGGGCCCTACGCCAGTCTCTGCCCTACTCCACTCCAGCACTATAGTCGTTGCTGGTATTTTTCTCCTAATCCGCCTACATCCTTTAATAGAGGACAACCCCTTAGCATTAACCATTTGTCTATGCCTAGGAGCACTAACTACATTATTTACAGCTGCCTGTGCTTTAACCCAAAATGACATCAAAAAAATCGTAGCCTTCTCTACATCCAGTCAGCTAGGGCTTATAATAGTTACAATTGGTCTTAATCAACCCCAACTAGCCTTCCTACACATTTGTACCCACGCGTTCTTCAAAGCTATACTATTTTTGTGCTCGGGTTCAATTATTCATAGCCTAAATGATGAGCAAGACATCCGAAAAATAGGAGGCCTACACAACCTAATACCCTTTACCTCCTCATGCCTCACCATCGGTAGTCTGGCCCTCACAGGAACCCCCTTCCTAGCAGGCTTCTTCTCAAAAGATGCTATCATTGAGGCCCTTAACACCTCACACTTAAACGCCTGAGCCCTAATCCTTACGCTGATTGCCACATCCTTCACCGCGGTCTACAGTTTCCGAGTAGTCTTTTTCGTCACTATAGGATCTCCTCGATTTCTCTCCTTATCTCCAATTAATGAAAATAACCCATTAGTGATTAATCCTATTAAACGACTTGCCTGAGGAAGCATTATTGCGGGATCCATTATTACATTAAATTTCTTGCCTATAAAAACCCAAGTCATAACCATACCTCTAGCACTAAAATTAGCTGCCCTTGCAGTAACAATCATCGGCCTACTGGTAGCCATTGAACTAAGCACCCTAACTAACAAGCAGTTTAAAATTACACCCACAATCCCCCTCCACCACTTCTCAAACATACTAGGCTATTTTCCTACAACAGTTCACCGTATGGCACCTAAACTCAATTTAGTTTTAGGACAAACAATCGCCACCCAGCTCGTGGACCAAGCATGATTTGAAGCTGTCGGACCCAAAAGCCTTGCATCCACCCAAGTCAAGATGGCTAAAAATATTAGTGACTCCCAACGAGGAATAATTAAAACATATTTAACAATTTTCCTCTTAACCACAACCCTTGCGATCCTTTTCACCTCCATTTAAACCGCACGAAGAGCCCCTCGGCTGAGCCCACGAGTTAATTCTAACACAACAAACAGAGTTAAGAGTAGAACCCACGCACAAATAACTAGTATTCCCGCCCCAGACGAGTATATTACAGCCACCCCGCTAGTATCACCCCGCAGTATTGAGAACTCTTTTATATTGTCAATTACTAACCAAGACCCCTCGTACCACGTCTCTCAGAACATACCACCTATCAGGCTCACGCCTAGCACATAAATCAAAACATACCCAATTACAGAACGATCTCCTCAGGCCTCCGGGAAAGGTTCGGCAGCTAAAGCCGCTGAATAAGCAAACACCACCAACATCCCCCCAAGATAAATTAAGAAAAGGACAAGAGATAAGAAAGATCCCCCGTGCCCTGCAAGAACACCACATCCCACCCCTGCTGCAACCACCAAACCAAAAGCAGCAAAATAAGGTGCAGGATTGGAAGCTACCGCAACCAGGCCAACAACTAAAGCCAATAGTAGTAAAGATACAAGATAAGTCATAATTCTTACTCGGATTCTAACCGAGACCAGTGACTTGAAGAACCACCGTTGTCATTCAACTATAAGAACCTTAATGGCAAGCCTACGCAAGACGCATCCCCTAATCAAAATTGCAAACGACGCATTAGTTGACTTACCCACACCCTCTAACATCTCGGTATGATGAAATTTTGGATCCCTACTGGGCCTTTGTCTCATTACCCAAATCCTAACAGGATTATTCCTGGCAATACACTATACCTCTGACATCTCCACCGCCTTCTCTTCTGTCGCCCATATCTGCCGGGACGTAAGTTACGGGTGATTAATCCGTAGTGTGCATGCCAATGGAGCATCATTCTTCTTTATTTGCATTTATATACATATTGCCCGAGGACTATATTACGGATCATACCTTTATAAAGAAACCTGAAACATTGGTGTTGTTCTCCTTTTGTTAGTAATAATAACTGCTTTCGTTGGATACGTACTCCCATGAGGACAAATATCATTCTGAGGTGCTACGGTAATTACTAACCTTTTATCCGCAGTCCCTTACGTAGGAAATGAGCTTGTTCAATGAATCTGAGGTGGGTTCTCAGTAGATAACGCAACCCTAACACGGTTCTTTGCCTTCCACTTCCTACTACCCTTTGTAGTCGCCGCGGCAACTATCATTCACCTCCTTTTCCTACACGAGACAGGATCCAATAATCCAGCGGGGATCAACTCAGACGCAGACAAAATCTCCTTCCACCCTTACTTTTCATACAAAGATCTTCTAGGTTTCGCAGCTATACTTTTAGCCCTTACCTCCCTTGCGCTGTTTTCACCCAACCTCTTAGGGGATCCAGACAATTTTACCCCCGCAAACCCCCTAGTGACCCCTCCCCACATTAAGCCAGAGTGGTATTTTCTATTTGCCTACGCCATTCTTCGATCCATCCCTAACAAACTAGGAGGTGTTCTAGCATTATTGTCCTCTATTCTTGTACTAATAGTAGTACCCATCCTGCACACCTCCAAGCAACGAGGACTAACATTTCGCCCAGCTACCCAATTCCTATTCTGAACCTTGGTTGCTGACATGGCCATCCTGACATGAATTGGGGGAATACCAGTAGAACATCCCTTTATTATCATCGGACAAGTTGCGTCCGCCCTATACTTTGCCCTATTCCTAATCTTAGCCCCACTAGCCGGATGATTGGAAAATAAGGCACTAGAATGAGCTTGCCCTAGTAGCTTAGCCTAAAAGCGTCGGTCTTGTAAACCGAAGATCGGAAGTTAGAATCCTCCCTAGAGCCCAGAAAAGGGAGATTTTAACTCCCACCCCTGGCTCCCAAAGCCAGAATTCTAAAACTAAACTATTTTCTGTCCATGCGCTGCCCCACGTCACGACGGGCTGCCGGTATGGTCTAGTACATAATATGCATAATATTACATTAATGTACTAGTACATTAATGTATAATCACCAACTATCTATATGGACCATAAAGCAAGTACTAAGTTTTAAGGTATACATAAGCATATAATTTGAAACTCAGGATAAAATCCAACGAAACTGGAACGGCGAATAACTAGCATATTATCCATTTAAGATTCTCCCTCGCAGAGATCAACTAAGATTTTCAGAGAGATAATTAATGTAGTAAGAAACCACCAACCAGTATAAATAATTGCATAATATTAATGATAGGTCAGGGACAATAATTGTGGGGGTTGCACATGGTGAACTATTACTGGCATCTGGTTCCTATTTCAGGTACATAACTGTAGAATTCCACCCTCGGATAATTATACTGGCATCTGATTAATGGTGGAGTACATATGTCTCGTTACCCACCTAGCCGAGCATTCTCTTATATGCATAACGTTCTCTTTTTTTGGTTTCCTTTCATCTTGCATTTCAGAGTGCAGGCTCAAAACAATCCCAAGGTAGTTCATTTAGACCTGGTCTAGGTAATATAGGTTAATTATTAAAAGTCATAACTTAAGAATTACATAACTTTAATTCAAGTGCATAAGCTATCCATTACTTGATCCAATATTACGGTTATGCCCCCCTTTTGGTTTCTGCGCGACAAACCCCCTTACCCCCTACGCCCAGCGAATCCTGTTATTCTTGTCAAACCCCAAAAGCAAGAAAGACCCGACGAACGTATCAAGTCAACGAGTTGTAGTAAGTGTTGACTATGCCCACCACGTATTATATATATAACATATATAAATTTATTTCCTTAATTAAAAATATCCATTAGCTCAAAACCCACGACTAAAAATTCCAAAAATATGCCGGAATACTAATATTTCTAAGCTTAAATACAT